CGCCCCAAACATATCAATATTAGCACCGATCGTACGTAAATGTAACTCATTGTTTAAGCAACTATTCAGAGTTCCCAGAGCTCCTTGTAATGCTTGTTGTAAAACCCTCTGTTGCACTTGATTAATCGCCCTTTGTTGTTCAAAATGAATCGTTTCATTTTTGTAATTTTCGAATTGTTCCAAAGTTGTATAAATTGAATTAATTAAATTCAATTTTTCTCGTTCTATCTCGGAATAACCATTCACTCGAAACCGATCCGCTTCCGTTTCTACTTTTCTTAAGCGGGCCCGGGCTTTCTCCAGCTGTTCAACGGCTGCTTCCCGTAGTTCTTCTGAATTTCGAATAGTTCTCAAGATTCTCTGTTTTCGATTATCTAATAAATCACTTAACAGTCCCTTTCCAAAAAAAATTAATACACCTAGCACTACACTTAGATTTATTAGATTTGTTGCTAAAATATCGGTATCAAACCCGAAACTTCCGGCGGATGGCCAGTAAATGAAGCAAAGAAAAGAATCGGTTATATTTTTCATATGATCGCATCTCCTCTTATGGATAGACTAATTTTGTTTCTACGATTCCCAGTTTTTTTTTTTTTTTTTATTCGTTTTTTTATATTAAATTAAAGTTTATTCTATAATATTATAATATTTTCATTTCTTACTAATAATTAATATGAATTACTAGTAAGAATATGAATATAATAAGAATATGAATATAATAAGAATTTGATTCTATCTATTAGAGAATATAGAATATATTTATTAATAAATATATTCTATATTTTGAATTGGTTAGTCAATTGAAAGATTCCCCATAAGAATGATACCTCTTAGAAGTAGATACTAGTTCTTATGTCAATTGCAAAATATCTAGTTGTTTTCAATTCTAAAAATTCATTAAAAAAGGGGGCGCTCGTTGGACTAAATAAAGGGACGGAAGAAGGCGAATCAGTATGTTAATAGGAATGAAGAATAAATTGTAGGAGTTAAATCGGAATATATATAAAATATAAAAAAGCAATAGCAGCAACGAAAGTCCACGGAAAAAACAATATGTATTTTTCTTTTTCTATTTTTTTAAAAGATTAAACAAAAGGATTGGCAAATAAAAGCGCTAATGCTACAACCAGCCCATAAATAGTTAAAGCTTCCATAAAAGCCAGACTAAGTAATAAAGTACCCCTTATTTTGTCCTCTGCTTCCGGTTGTCGCGCAATCCCTTCTACAGCTTGCCCTGCAGCTGTACCTTGACCAACTCCAGGTCCAATAGAAGCAAGCCCGACGGCCAACCCAGCAGCGATAACAGAAGCAGCAGAAATCAGTGGATCCATGATAAGTTTCTCCTATTCCAAATAAAATAAAGAAATAGTTAATAATATAATCAACCAAGAAATTATGACTTAATTATTTCATTCTTCGTTTATCTAGTCGAAGTTTAATTCATGAATAATTTTTATTGAATTATCCAAATAACTTCGATATTCATTTTTTTTTTGTTTCGACCCATGCAGTTTTTTGTGAATACATACAATTTTTGTTCTTATCTTAAATTTTGAACCATTCTTTTAATTCTTCGTTCTTTCTTTTTCTTTATTTCCATTTTTGAATTATTCAATTCACAATTACAAGAGATGGAATGGAAGGGCTCTTTTTTTCGAATCCCCACCTAAATTTAGAGTAGGACAAATTTAGATAGATAGTCATATATAACTAATATAACTAATGAATATCTACTATGACATATACATGTGTTTGTTCGATACCGTAAACCAATTAGTTATACCTTAGATTCAATAGGATTCGAGAATCATTCTTGGAAATCCCTAAAAAACTAAGAGTTGTCTTATAACGATTAGATTATATATACACTTAGTTCGACCCCCTCACCCTATTTTTTGTCCTTTCTTTTATTCATTATTATCCCATATGGATCGAATTAATCTAAATCAATTCGAAAGACCAAATTATTAGTATGGAAATATTCGAATTTAAGCGATCTAAATGTGATTTTATATATCTATTTGATTTAGGAAAATCAAATAAACTTTGGTCAATTATTAAATGTGAATGAATGAAACGTAAATGTTTTGTAGTTCGATATAACATCTTTTTTTTGAATCACATGTCGTAAACAACGTAGATATCATCCGAAATTTTAGTTCCCAATCTAATATTTCTACTAATATTTCTAATATTAATTAAATATAATATACTAATCAATTTTGATATCTAATAAGAATTTTAATTAATTAATATACTATTATTAATTAATAAACTAATAAAAAGGTTGAATATGTTTATAGTTCTAATTGAATGAACAAAATAAAATAATATTCATTGGAGTAAAATACAAATTGGTCAAAAAAAGACTATTTTTCGAAAAAATAGGAAAGAGATCTATCTAAAAGATCTTTTTCCTATTTTTTTTTATTACCATTCCCCGGGAATGGTTTTTATTTATACTTACTTAGTACATTTTTGGGGGTGGGTTAGATAATCCCTTTGATTGTTATTAAAAATTTTGAAAATTTCTTTCGATTTTTTTTATTTATGTTTATTTTATTAAGTACATTATCGTGAGCCACACATACTTTGTCACAGGCTAAACTAAAAAAAAGACTATTTTGATAACTAATCAATGATGCCCTTCCATGGATTCACCTATATAAGCGGCAGCTAAGGTAGCAAAAATAAGAGCTTGAATACCGCTTGTAAATAATCCCAGAAACATAACAGGTATAGGAACTACTAAAGGTACTAACGAAACAAGAACAACAACTACTAATTCATCAGCTAATATATTTCCGAAAAGTCGAAAACTAAGTGATAAGGGTTTTGTGAAATCTTCTAAGATGTTAATCGGTAAAAGGATTGGGGTTGGTTGGATGTATTTACCAAAATAAGCCAATCCTTTTTTTGAAATACCCGCATAGAAATAGGCTACTGACGTAAGTAAAGCTAATGCAACAGTAGTATTTATATCATTTGTGGGTGCAGCTAATTCTCCATGAGGTAACTTTATAATTTTCCAAGGCAAAAGAGCCCCTGACCAATTCGAAACAAAAATAAATAGAAACAAAGTTCCAATAAACGGAACCCACGGACCATATTCTTCTCCAATCTGAGTTTTGCTCACGTCTCGGATGAATTCAAGGACATATTCAAAGAAATTCTGACCGGACGTTGGAATAGTTTGCGGATTTCTAACAACTAGAATGGTTGAAATTAATAAGATAGCAATTACAACCCAAGAGGTAATAAGTACTTGAGCATGCACTTGAAAATCCCCTATTTGCCAATAGAAATGTTGACCTACTTCGACAGCAGATATATCATAGAATCTGTTTAATGTGTTGATGTAACATAATAGAACATTCATATTGCCCTGCCCTCTAAAAAAAAATATATATAACTTGAAAGGGAATTATTTTGATTCAAGCATTTCCTTATTTGACTTTCATTTCCTTTTCTATTTTGAATACCTACTAATCAAAAAATATTTATTTTTGCACAATTTTGCAATGCTATAATAACCGATTGCATAAATATATGACCGCCCAACCAAATCTAAAAATTTATTTATCTTATTATTAATCAAAAATTTCGTATATAGCTAGAACGACCCTCACAAATTGCAAAAACTAATTTGTTAAGAATTAATCGGATTGAAGCTATAGCATCATCATTAGCTGGAATCGGCATATCTGCTAGATCTGGGTCACTATTTGTATCGATTAAACAAATCGTTGGAATTCCCAAAGTTATACATTCTCGAAGAGCCGTATATTCTTCTTGCTGATCAACGATTATTACAATATCGGGTAACCCCGTCATATATTTTATGCCACCCAGATATGTTTCCAAATGAGATAATTGTCTCTTGAACATAGCGGCATCTCTTTTTGGAAGAGAGTTCAGTTTCCCTGTCTTTTGCTCCATTCTCAAGTCCCTGAACTTACGAAGTCTCGTTTCTGTAGTATACCAATTCGTTAACATACCTCCGAGCCATTTTTTATTAACATAATGACATCGAGCTCTTATTGCACCCCGTGTTACTGAATCGGCTGCTTTTTTTTTTGTACCAACAATTAAGAATTGTTTTCCTCTGCTTGCTGCATCAAAAACCAAATCACAAGCTTCTGATAAAAAACGAGCAGTTCGAGTAAGATTTGTAATATGAATACCTTTACGCTTTCCCGATATAAAAGGTGCCATTCGAGGATTCCATTTCCGAGTATCATGGCCAAAATGAACTCCAGCTTCCATCATCTCTTCAAAAGTTATGTTCCAATATCTTTTTGTCATTTATCCCCACACGTTTTTTTTTTAAGTGAAAAAAACGAGACCAGGTATCCTGTGAAATAGCAATAAATAATTGTTCCGATGGAACCTTCTCTTTTATAGACGATTGGCCATTAATATAAAATCTGGTCATTCATTTTTTTCTATTTATTATACTTTATTACCAAATCAAATGACTGCATTTAAAGGGATGAATTGAATGCTTCCTAAAAGCGCATTCAATCCTATATTTCTAATGTATCACAGAAAATTATTTGATTCTTTTCATTTCAAATAATTTTCTGTGATGGAACAAAAGATTTCGAATTTCTACTTCAAATAATTTTTTTTTTTTCAAGGTAATTTTGTTATATTGCCTTGACCGTGAACGGTGCATTATTCTTTTGAATCCGGTACCAACGGGTATCATTCCCCCTAAAACAACATTCTCTTTAAGACCTTTCAACCAATCAATACGACCCCGAAGAGCGGCTTTTGCTAAAACTCTAGCAGTTTCTTGAAAACTCGCTTCGGATATGAAACTTTGAGTATTCAGAGATGTTTTTGTTATTCCCAATAATAAAGCTCGGTAACAAATTGCTTCTTCCAAGGCACGGCCAGTTCGTTCTGCTCGCAATAATCCTATTAATTCACCAGGTAAAAATACATTAGACATTCCATCTTCTGAAACCAAGACTTTGGATGTTATTTGACGCACAATAATTTCGATATGTCTATTATGGATGTGTACTCCCTGGGATCGATAAACCTTTTGGATTTTATTAAGCAAAGAAATACGACTTTGCGCTATAGTTAGCTCAGCACCAATCAAAAATCCCCAAGGAATGCCGAGAATTCTTGTTATACACTCATTCCAAGCATCAATTCTTTTTTCTAGATTCATCGATATTGAATCAATCGAACGTATTTCTAATATCTGTTCCACTTTTGGAAGACCTTGTGTTATATCACTGGATCTCGATTTTTCATATATGAATGTAACTAAAATATCTCCTTGATAAAGGATTTCTCCATAATGGCCATGAATGGTTGCTCCTGGAGTCACCAAATATGGGTTAGCTGATCTTATTATTACAGAATCCATTTGAACAGTTATAACTTGACCCGATTTTAGTTTTAGATGTGGTCCATTTTTCATTTTAGCTATACATATATTTTCACAAATAAATTGTCCAAGACTAATTATTGTAAACGTTTTTTCACAATAATAATGATGGAGAAAATACCAATTCAAATGGAATGGATTCAAAACGATATTACTGTCTAGATCGGGTTTAAAAATTTTATCATTTTCGTCCATTAAATAATATTTAATTACTTGAAAAATTTCCGTTATTTTGTCAAGTTGGAAATTTTTCATTATTGATATTTGATTATGAGTTATTAAACGGTAAAGTGAAAAAAAATTTCCAACTTGACGGGCTATTCCTAAGGGGCCTAATGAATTATTAATTGGAATTTTAGGATTTTTTTTTATCCCATTGTGATATTTAAGATTGTTGAATGGTCTTATTTGAAAACAATTAGATGATGACAAAATTATCCAAGATCGGCATTCCTTATTTCTATTCAAGAACATACGAATAGTTCCGTGATTTTGGCTAAGTGATTTTTGAATTTTTGCCTTGGAATGAATCGAAAAAAATGGATTGATATTGATCCGATCCGATTCATTATCCGCGATCAATCCTAAACCAGATGGGTCATTTCTTTTTCTGATATATGAAGTATTCGATTTTACTAAGTCAATTCTTAGAAAATACTCAATCAAACCATTTGTACTTACTTCAACAAAGGAAGAGGGGGCCTCCTCAATAGAAGGACTTTTTTTGCCTTGATCCCAATTCAAGACTAAACAAGTCCGAACTAATTGAATCCTTGTGTCGGAAATTCCCCGAATGGATTTTCCATTTCCATAAAGAATATAATTGACAACTTTGAGTTCCAGATTATCCCTTTCCTGGAATAGATCTTGGGGGAAAAGTTTTACAAAATCGATACTGTCCGGTATTTCATATAAAATTACAGGTCGAACCAAAACAAAAGACTTTTTCTTGGTAGTTGCGATCCATTGGACATAGATCCAATTGTTAATTTTTTTTGATTCCTTCCATTTTTTTTTTACCGTTCCGGGTGGTATCAAGATAGAATTGTGTCGGGATATCTTATCCCTCTCTCCGGGAAAATGTATATTTCCAGAAAATATTTTTAATTCTATTTTTTTTTTTTTCTTTTCTAATCGGACCAATCCGCCTACTCGACTTCTTATAGTGAAAGTGATTGGTGTTCCTATTCCAACGAGACTATTATTCCGTACCATTATGGAAGAAGATTCGGGTAAAATATGCACTTCTTCGGGAATAAAAAAAAATCGATCTACTTTGATTTGGTATTTTGACTTTAATTCTTTGATTCCTCGATACTCAATGAAATCTTCTTTTTGAAAAACGGAATGAATTCCTATAGTTCTATATTTAGTAATTCCTGAATTCTGTCTTCTGTATTGAGGATCATCGAAATACGCAAAAATACTATTTCTATGAAAAATACCGTTGATAGGTATTTCAATGGAAACACCAGAAGGACTAATTAGTTCGTTCTTTCGTTCTTGAATCGATTGGAATGGAATAAGAAATCTATTTCTTCGTCTTTTGGCCCATAAATAAAAAGTCTTGTGAAAAATAGTAGGATCCATTAAATCAGAATGATCCGTACATCTCATTTGATTAAATATTGAATAATTGCTAATACCCTTTTCTTTTGTACCAAAAGTATTCAAACTTAATAATTTTCGTTTTACTTCATCATTACTTACTAAAAGATTCGAAATATTTATTTTTCCAGTAGAAAGAGAATCAATGTTAATTTGATCTTGATCCTTGCGAAGTAAAAAATGGATTGTATCAGACCTGCACGACTTTCCTGATAATATCCATAAATGACTTGTTTTTGGTAAGATATGTACATTACTATACAAAAATTCGGATGCATGGTACACATCGGTACTCCAATGCATCTCCCCTTCTGAGTCAGAATAAATATGTTTTCGAACCCTTTCTTTCAAATTAAAAGTATATGTTCCCGCACGGATCTCAGCAATCACTTGTTCTGATTTTACATATTGATCATTTTGAACTAATAGCAAACTTTTTGGTGGAATAATCACATTATGTATAATATCGTCACTTTCAATAGTTACATACAAGTCTATATTACATATAAAAGCAGGATATCCATGACGTGTACGTGCAGGGTGAACTAAATCTTCATTAAATTTTAATTTTCCATTCGAGGGGGCTCGCACATATTCCGCAGTACCCCCTGTGAATACTCCACCAGTATGAAAAGTTCTTAATGTTAGTTGAGTTCCCGGTTCGCCAATCGATTGACCAGCAATAATACCTACAGCTTCTCCCAATTCTACCAGGTCCCCATGAATAGGACTCCGCCCATAACACAATCGGCAGATCCAAGACGTATTCCTACAGGTAAAAGGGGTTCGAATAAATATTGGTTGTGTTTGAAAAGTTATCAATCGATTGATAAGTCCAATTCCAATATCTTGATTTCTAACGACAATGCACCGTGAACCGATATATATATCGTCTGCTACTACACGACCTATTAATGTTTGTATCAAAATTCTTTCTGGTATCATTCCATTTCGGGTATTTACAGAAATCCCGCGAATCGTACCGCAATCTGTTCGACGTACAACAATGTGTTGAACCACTTCAACAAGTCGACGTGTAAGATATCCAGCATCTGATGTTCGTACAGCAGTATCCACAACCCCTTTACGGGCTCCGTAGCAAGAAATTATATATTCTGTTAAAGACAGTCCTTCCCGTAAATTGCTTTGAATGGGTAAATCAATCATTTGTCCTTGTGGATCTGACATTAATCCTCTCATTCCGACTAATTGGTGCACTTGAGATGCATTTCCTCTAGCTCCTGAAAAAGACATTATATAGACTGGATTAAAGGGGTCAGTCATCCGAAAATTAGGATTCATTTCTTGTCGCAAATATTCGCTTGTAGCATACCATATTTCAATGGATTGGCGTAATTTTTCTACCGCATGTACATTCCCATAATGATTCTGTTTTTCCAAAATAGAACTTTGTTGTTCAGCATCTTGGACTAGCCATCGTTTAGAAGGTATTGTTAAAAGATCATCAATTCCTAATGAAATAGATGTAGCAGTAGCTTGATGGAACCCTAGAGTCTTTACTTGATCCAGGATGTGTGATGTATATGCCATTCCGAAATGGTCTATTAATCTGCTAATAAGTCGTTTAATGGCAGTTCCACCTATCACGTTATTGTGAAAGACTAGATTGGCCCGTTCTGACATAAGTACCTCCATATTCCACTCAGTGGGATTCGGTTCGACAATGAATCAATATTCCACTCAGTGGGATTCGGTTCGACAATGAATTTGAGTGAATGATTGGAAAACTTCCTTTTCTTTATGTTTATTCACGTAGAAAATTGAAAAGATGCTAGTTGACCTGAATTTACGCCAGTATCATAACACAAATTTACCTAGCTTGGATATCAACACTAACCATCTATATGATTAGATACCATATGAATAGGCTCGAGAAAAACCTTGTATAGCTTCTTCAATTTCTCGATAAAAAGAAATATGACCAACAGTGGTTCTAATGTATATACAACGAATTTCTTTTTTTATACTTCTTATTACTAAATAATGCCCATAAATTTCATAATAGGTACCAAAAGATTCATAGTGAACTTCGATAGGAACTTCTCTTGAAGACATAATGCATTGATCGATTCGCCACCGGAGCCAAAAAGGACTATCGAAATTTATTCTTTTCTGTCGATAAGCTCCAATTGCATCATAGGAATTGCAAAAAAAGGGTTCTTTTTTTTTCATATACTTAGAGTTATTATTGCTAATTTTTTCATTTTTAGAATTTCTGCAATTAAACGGATTATACCTGTTTGCACAAATACCTCGACGATTTCCGCTAGTTAATATGTAAAGTCCTATAAGCATATCTTGAGTTGGTACGCAAATGGGATCCCCAATAGCCGGAGACAAGAGGTTTGTATGAGAAAACATAAGTAAACGAGCTTCTGCTTGAGCCTCCAAAGATAAAGGCACATGAACAGCCATTTGATCCCCATCAAAGTCTGCATTGAATCCCTTACACACTAATGGATGTAAACAAATAGCACGTCCTTCTACTAAAATAGGTTGAAATGCCTGGATGCCCAATCTATGCAAAGTAGGCGCTCTATTCAGCAATACTGGATGCCCCCGCATAACTTCTTGAAGTATTTCCCATACAATCGGTTCTTTTTCCCGTATTTTACTCTTAGCAACTCCTATGTTCGAAGCAAAATGTTTTCCAATTAAACCACGAATTAGAAATGTCTGAAATAGCTCTATTGCTATTTCGCGGGGCAATCCACATCGATGTAATGAAAGTGATGGACCTACGACAATAACAGAACGCCCCGAATAATCAACTCGTTTTCCAAGCAGAGTCTCTCGAAATCTTCCCTCTTTGCCCTCAATTATATCTGAAAACGATTTGTAAACTTTATTATGACCGTCCCTCATTGGTTGTCCGCGGATTCCATTATCAAGGAGTGTATCCACGGCTTCTTGTACCAATTTTTCTTGACACATTACTAATTCCCCTGGTGTAGATCTACTTGTTGTTAATAGGTCAATAAGAGTATTGTTCCGATAGATAACTCTTCTATAGAGTTCATTAATATCCGAACTCATTAGTTTCCCTCCATCTATTTGAATAATCGGTCTCAATTCGGGAGGAAGAACTGGTAAGAGACATAAAACCATCCATTCTGGTTCTATATTTGTTCGGATAAAGTGCTTAGCTAATTCCATGCGTCGAACCAAAAAATTCTTTCTTCTTCCTACTTTTCGATCTTCCCATTCATTTTCATTGTCAGTGGATCCCTCTTCTCCTAATTCTTTCCATTCTACCAACGAAGAATCCATAATAATTCTTAAATCCAGATCAACTAATTGTTCTCGTATAGCACCCGCTCCACTAGAAATTTCTCTATTTCGAAATGTATCGAAACCTTGAGTAGCAAAAAAGAGTGGGATACTGTATTTCCAAGATTGGATTTCATATTCGAATGAACCTCGTAATCGTAAGAAAGTAGGTTTTTTAACTACGGACCTAGCAAACGAAAAATCGCAGTATACTAGACCTTCTAATTCTTTAAGAGGTTTATCTAAAAGGCTCGCAATATAACTAGGAAGACGTTTCAAATACCACACATGGGTTACTGGACATGCTAGTTTTATATACCCCATTTGATATCTACGTACCCGAGAATCAACAAATTCTACTCCGCATTGTTCACAAAATTTTGGTTGGTCTTTTTTATCTCCCATTACTCGATAATTTCCACAAGCACAAATCCCACTTTTTATAGGCCCAAAAATTCGTTCACAAAATAATCCATCTTTTTCAGGCTTATTGGTTTTGTAATGAAGAGTATAGGGTTTTGTTACCTCTCCAACAATTTCTCCATTAGGTAGGATTTTTTTTGCCCAAGCACTTATTTGTTCAGGCGAAACTAATCCAATTCGAAGGTGTTGATGTTTATACTGATCAATCATAGAATAAAATTTCTGATTCAGTCCAATTAAACTTCCTTCCTTTGAATCTGGAAGTCTTTCTCAGATACAAGGAAATGATTCAGTTCCAGAGCCAAAGATCGTAGTTCTCGAACGAGCAATCGAAAAGATTCTGGAGCATCCACAGGTTTAGGTATTGTTCCTCCAATAATCGTAGTTCTGAGTACTTCTTGACGAGCTTTAATATGATCCGATTTATAAGTCAGCATCTCTTGTAAAATATGAGCAACACCGAACCCCTCGAGCGCCCAAACCTCCATTTCGCCTACCCGTTGTCCTCCTTGTTTCGCCCTTCCTTTAAGGGGTTGTTGTGTAACAAGTGCATAATGTCCAGTGGAACGTCCATGTATTTTATCATCAACTTGATGAATTAATTTCAAGATATAAGGCTTTCCTATTATAACAGGCTGTTCAAAAGGATTCCCCGTTCTTCCATCAAATAGTCCGCTCTTTCCGGGATACTCGGGTTCAAATATCCATGGATTCGATGTTTGTTTACTGGCTTCATATAATTCAGAAAACACAAGTTTTCTGGAAGCCTCCTGTTCATATCTCTCATCAAAAGGTGCTATTCGATAATGTCTATTTAGCATACTCCCAGCTAATCCGAGTGAACATTCCAATATCTGTCCTACATTCATTCGTGAGGGTACCCCTAATGGGTTGAAGACCATATCAACGGGTCTTCCATCTTGCAAATAAGGCATATCCTGTCTAGACAAAATCTTTGAAACGATACCTTTATTTCCATGTCTCCCGGCCACTTTATCACCTACTTTAATTTCACGTTTCTGTGAAATATATATATGAATCGTTTCTGGATTATAGCTAGAACCTTCTTTTTTTTGGATCCATCTCACATCAATAACTCGGCCCCTACCACCTATAGGTAGTTTTAGACAAGTTTCCTTTGAGGTCGATACCTGAATCCCAAGTATAGCTCGTAATAATCTATCTTCCGGAGCATATGAGGATTCTTTTGCCATTTGAGGCGTTAATTTACCCACTAAAATATCCCCCGTTTCTACCCAAGATCCCAGAATCACAATTCCATTTTTGTCTAAATTTCGGAGTAAATGGGCTTCTAAATGTGGAATTTTATTAGTGATTCTTTCAGGACCATGGCTTGTCACATGAGTCTGAATTTCATATTTACGTATGTGAAAAGAAGTATAAATATCTTCATAGACCAGACGTTCACTAATGAGTACAGCATCTTCAGAATTGTAACCTTCCCATGGCATATAAGCTACTAATACGTTTTTTCCCAAAGCGAGTTCACCACCAACAGTAGCAGCACCATCTGCTAAAATTTGTCCCTTTTTTACGCATTTACCTTTATGAACCTGGGATTTTTGATGCATGCAAGTATTTTTGTTGGAACGTTGATATATAATTAATGGAATACTTAGAGCATTCCCATTTCCAAATAAAATGATCTTGTCAGTATCGTTATAAACGATCTTTCCTGCGTGTTCGGCTATAGCGGGAACTCCTGAATCTAAGGCCACTTGGCGTTCCAATCCAGTTCCAACAATGCACTTTTCGGACCGAGAAAGAGGAACTGCTTGACGTTGCATATTCGAACTCATTAAAGCTCGATTCGCATCATTATGCTCGATAAAAGGAATCAGGGAAGCTCCAATAGAAAAATATTGGAAGGGAAAAATACTTCGAAGCTGAACCTGTTCCCATGCAATAGTTATAAATTCTTGACGGTATCGAGCTGGAACAATCTGCTCCTCCTGAATACCTCGATTCAGTGCTAAAAAATTTCCCGTCGCTACCATATAGTATTCATCTCTACTTGGTGATAAATAAAGCATTCGTATTCGTTTTGATCTCTCAGAAATTTCAAAAAATGGACTTTCTATAGACCCCCAACGACCAATCCTTGCGTGAATTGCCAAGGATCCAATAAGTCCTACATTGATTCCTTCCGAGGTGTCAATTGGACAAATGCGTCCATAGTGACTAGGATGGATATCCCGTATCCGAAAACTAGCAGTTCGCCCCGTCAATCCTCCGGGACCCAAATAACTCAATTTTCTCCCATGAACTATTTGGGTCAATGGATTGGTTCGATCTAAAACTTGAGATAATGGGTGTAATCCAAAAAATGATTCATAAGTGGTTGTTAATGGAGTTGAAGTCACTAAATTCTGAGGAGTCGGTATCAATTTATATCTAATTGCTCCAGATATAGTTCCTCGAATTATTTTTTCTAAACGAACGAGAGCCAATCCAAATTGATCTTGTAATAGATCTGCTACGGAACGAATACGTTGATTTTTCAAATGATTCATATCGTCAAGTGTACCCATTCCAAATTTCATTCCAATCAAATGATCCGCAGCTGTCAATATATCTCGCGGTAACAAAAATGTATTGTTCTCGGGTATATCAATATTCAGTCTTCGGTTCATATTTCGGCGACCAATCCCTCCTAATTCACATCTTTGTTGAAAAAATTTTTTTTGTAATTCCGTACATAAAGATTCAGGAAATATGGGATCTCCGCCTACACAAGCAAATTGTCGATAAAACTCCAAAATGGCATTTTCTTTTGACCCTATTTTTTTTTTCTCCTTTTCATTGAGAAAAGACATAAAAATTTCGGGGTAGCAAACGTTCTCAAGAATTTCGCTTAAATTCGAACCCATAGCTGATGATAAAACTAGAATAGATATTTTCTGTTTCCTACTTACACGAGCCCATATCCTTGCTTTTCTATCAATTTCTAACTCTAATCTTCCCCCCCAATCTGATATTATTGTGCCAGTATAGACTGAAATTCCGTTATGGTCCAACTCTGAACGATAATAGATACCAGGGCTTTGCAATATTTGATTGATTACAATTCTGTATATTCCATTTACTATAGAAGTTCCCAGGGAATTCATTAGAGGAATGTTTCCAATAAAAATAATTTGTTCTTGGATATCCCTATTCCAAATTAATCCCGCGGATATATATAATTCAGAGGAATATGTAAGTGATTCATATACAGCATCTTTTTCTTTTATCGAGGGTTCTACCAATTGATATGTTTCCACAAATAACTGAAATTCAATTTCTTGCTCCATATCTTCAATTTTTGGAAACTTAAAAAGTTCTTCTGTTAAGCCCCGATCAATGAATCTACAAAACCCTTCAAATTGTATTTGATTCAATCCGGGTAGTGTAGATATTCCTTCATTCCCAACCCCAAGCATTTTCAATTTCCCCATTTATTTTATAGAAAATATCCCATGATTTGCTGTCATTCTTCATTGAATCACATGAATCGATTTAGCAATAATGGAATTTCTGGTCTTTTTACTTTACTGAATCACATGAAATTTTACCTAACTACGTCTATGAAATAGCTATTATGGAAATACCTATTATGGAAATACCTATTATGAAAACAGGAGATTTTAGACTCAAATTGGAATTTGCAACAAAACAAACAAATAGAATCTAACTTGTAATATAAATCGAAACAAATTGATAAATTTCACCTAGACTTGGGGTATTTTATAGTAGTAGTATAGTATGTTATTACATAAATCTAATTCGATTGATACCCCAAAAAATGAATTCAGGATTTGTTCGGCTCCATGAGATAAAGATATCAAAAATAAAATAATCAGAAAAAATAAAATATACTGTTTATTTATTTTTTTTTTTTTTCGAATTTGAGAATACGATTGCAGTGCATAAAAAGACTTGGCTTGGATTTATTAAACATGCATAACTTCAGCTATAGCTATCTCTATATGTCTCTTACTTTATTGCAGTCTTATTTGTTCGGGACAGCACATGTTATGTTAATTTATTTTTTCTATTCATCCATTAATCTATTTAATGAAAAATTGGCAAAAAAATGAAAGCACGATAATTAAATTCCCTATAATATAGGTATGTGTAACAACGAAAATGCATGTTCTGGGGTTGACATATATTAACAGTTGCTGTTATAATTGAAATAGAGAAGGATTAAAAAACAAAAAAATAAAAATATTGATTGGTATTGATTGGTTATGTATCAATTTCTATTTTTTTCTCATTAAGTAAAGAATAGATTAAGATTCAAGAATTATTCAGGAATTTGTAGTTAACGGTTGCTATTTGTGCTGAAATTTTGACTTTTCTTTTGTGACTGAAAGGTATCCATTTGTTTTCAATAGAAAAAGGGGATTAAAGAAAACGGAATTTAAGATACAAACACATTAAAATTAAAAACAAAAGAATTTTAGAAACCCATTTTTGTTTTTTTGAGAGTCGGATATATTTTTTTGTATTATTTTGGCGATATGGCCGAGTGGTAAGGCGGGGGACTGCAAATCCTTTTTCCCCAGTTCAAATCCGGGTGTCGCCTGATCGATAAGAGAATTCAAATAGTTTATTTCGTTTTGTTGATATAGAAAACTTTTTCTTTTTTTTTCCAGCGCAAGCTAGTGTAGGAATAAGGGACTAGTTTGATGCTAAATTCTAAGCATCGGGAAGTTTGTTCTCTAAAGGGAAGGTGTTGAAGAAAAACCTTGTATACAAACTTCTGGGAAAGGATATGAACGCTTCTTCATTTATTATTTATTCCATATTAGTTAGATTAATGAAATTGAATATCTAATTAGTTTATTATTTTGTTTATTATTTTATTTATTATATTTTTATTATTCTTTTTTTTTATTATTATATATATTTTTTTTTATTATTATATATATATATATTATAATATATATTATAAAATCCAATTCAAAAAGAATCCATTTTTTTGTAATCTCTAGTAAAAGAATTTTAGAGTATGTTTTCCAATTGTTTTAGAAAACGAATCGGGAGACAATAAGGATTAGATCAAATGGAAATAAGAGATGCAAATAAGAGTCTGAATATGCAAACAAATCTATCTTCATTCTATTCTATATTTTAGATTTATGCTTAATTTAATATTTTTCAATTCTACTAGAAATCAGGTAAGAACTTGTTAGATGTTCTAATTGGATGTTTCGTCAATGGTGTTCTGACGGAATCTTTTTTTGACTCTGTACCAGCGATTCCACTATTATATTATTATAAGATATTATAAAATTTTGAGTGAAAAATAAAAACGAAAATAATACAAGAAAAATGAGTAAACAATAATAAAAAAATTTCTTCATATTGATAGAGATAGGAGACAAAATTTACATGGATATAGTAAGTCTTGCTTGGGCTGGTTTAATGGTAGTTTTTACATTTTCCCTTTCCCTTGTAGTATGGGGAAGAAGTGGACTCTAAGAGGACTACTAATTGAGTTAAGGTATCAAAATGTCTCAATTATTTTATAGCTAAGTTCTTCCATTTTTTAACTATTGAATTTTGTTATTTTATTAATACTAATTAATTAAATGCAATTCGATACTTCATTTTGAAACTCTATTGTATTCCAGTGGTGTAATATAATATTGAAAAAAAAAAAAATACTCTTTAAATCAAACAAAGAAAAAATGTGGACACTATGGAATTGACATTCCATAGATATCTATACCCATATGAAAAGAAATATTTAAATTGGTCCATCCATATTAAACTTCTTTTTTTTTTTAAGTAAAACATTCCATTTTTACCATACCGTAATCATAGTATAGTAGAAAGAAATAGATTTGATTTCTTTCTACTATACTATATGGATTTCATAGAATTCTGCTGATTGTAGTCTGATCATTTTATTTAAAAGAAAGACCCGAAATGGAAATCCTTTTTTCTTTATTCAATCATTGTCATCGCATTGATAAGAAATAAGAAGTCATGTTTAATTAAAATTAGTCACTTTGACTTACCGTTTTTACGTAAATTATAAGTAAAAAGGCAGTAGGAACTAGAATGAAGAGTGCAGTAGCTATAAATGCGAGAATATTGACTTCCATAATCTCTCTGTTTTCTTTCTCTTTTATTTATAATAAATACTTCGGGATTTAATCCCATAGAAATGAAAAATCTTTCGTCAGTAAATTCAGTGGTATAAATTTTATCTCGATGATATAAAATCCGATCAATATCACGAATAACAATATCTGAGCTATCAAATCAATTCATCGTCGAGAAGTAAATAGTATAACATAGGAAGATCTTTTATCCATACAAAAAAAAAAAAAAATTACTTTCTGATGCAATGAAAAATTCCTTTTTCTTTCTTCGTCCGAACCTTTACCTTAAACTTTAAACGAAAAAAGAAAAAAGGAATCCCGTTAGAAATGAGATTTTTTTCTTTTTTATTCCCTTTCACATACGAAATCAATTGATATTTTTTGGATTTGTATCCATCGGGACTGACGGGACTCGAACCCGCAGCTTCCGCCTTGACAGGGCGGTGCTCTGACCAATTGAACTACAATCCCAGGGAAAAAGTTGTATAGCATACATATTTTTACTATTTCATTCAAACCCTTTGTTTTTCTATTTTAGATTCGAACCCCTGTACTGTAACTGAAAGAGGCAGACTTATATATTGATATTTTTATGGGGTCTGCACTTTAGCGAGATCGACTGGGATTATTCGCAATCCGTTCCTTATTGCTAACTTGATTGAAAAATCAATGAATCAAGGAAACAAAAAAGACTCTTTTGTATGGGAGCCCATTGGTGATTTTCAGAGAACACCAAATGGGTTATATCATTTCATGGTGGATCAGCAAATTTTTGGGCCGAGCTGGATTTGAACCAGCGTAGACATATTGCCAACGAATTTACAGTCCGTCCCCATTAACCGCTCGGGCATCGACCCAGGAAGAATCAATTTAAGTCTTTATTGATAATCCCTGATCAATTTACTTTTGTAGTACCCTACCCCCAGGGGAAGTCGAATCCCCGTTGCCTCCTTGAAAGAGAGATGTCCTAAACCACTAGACGATGGGGGCATACTTGCCCGACCTCCATTCTACTATGTTCATACATAGTATGAACAGTTTTTTGAAATTGTCAATATAATTTCGATCAGAAGGATCTTTCAGAATTCCTTAAAATATCATTTCGATTTCGAAATTGTTCATTCCAATCACCAATCTATAAAAAAATAATGCGAAAGAAAACAAAAGAAAGAGAGAATCCTTTCAGGGAATTCGTGATTTTCTGGAACAGGCGCGGCATTAACACCTCATTTCTTTCACTTTCATTCAGTAAATGATTTTTTGAACTATACTCACTAGGTAAATCCAATTTATTGTTCGTTAAAAAGTTGCTATGTACAAAAAATCGATTTATTCTATATTCTATATATATAATTTGAGTATATGCAGTAACAAATAGATGTACTAAACTCATATCCATATTGGATGGTTCCTTATTCGGGAATTGACTCAAATGAAGCCCCTTTAACTCAGTGGTAGAGTAACGCCATGGTAAGGCGTAAGTCATCGGTTCAAATCCGATAAGGGGCTTTTTTGTCAAAAAATGACAACAGTAGTATTCCGAACAATAGAGATATTCTTGATATTTGTAAGAAGTTTCTCTTTGTAAAAAAAAACTAAGGAATAGTTGAATTTCATTAAAAAATTTCGAATGAATTAGAAAGTTAGAAAGTGAAATAGTATTCTTTTCTATATAAATATATATATATATAAATATATTTTTTTAGACTGTGATATTTCCTTTAATTGTAAGATATTCCTATCCTATTTTCTATTATTCCAATCAAAAAAAGGGAAAGATTCTAAAAAAAAGTAAGTGGACCTAACCTATTGAATCATAACTATATCCACTATTCTGATATTCAAATTGGATAGAAATGAAATTCGAACAGTGGATCTTTTTTGTTTTTAATATCTTTTTAGTTCGGACTCCGCAAGAATCCGTCAATATTTTGGATGAAATCTTATTGTTCCTAGGAATAAATTGATACTCCTCTTCTCCACGCAGGAGGGTTTATTCTATTCTAAGTTCCAACATAAAAGATTTTACTTTAAAAATCTCTTTTTTCCGAATACAAGAAAAGATCAAATTACATCAAATTACAAATTACATTTCGATTATTTCTTTAAGATATGAGATATCTATAAAAAAAATAGAAAAATCCATTAAATCATGACTTCGAGTATCAAATATTTCATTTTCATATCTATTTTTTAAAGCAATTAATGGACGAAACTTTCACTTAGAATCTATTATTTGTAATAAAACTCCATTCCATACAATATTAAAAAATCTGATAGATAGATAAAAAAATATTCGAATTTCTTACCTCGATCTGCAAAAAAGGTATACTTTGTAATTTTTTTAATCTGAACGAAAGAAAAAGATAACTAAAGAAGACATAATATAATAAAAGAAATTTAAAGTAAAATAGAAAGTAAAAAGATGATCCTATAGTAGTTTCCTAGACATACAAATTAGAAGAATATATAAAACTTTTTTTTTTATTTCACGAACAAGATTCAAGAATAATATTATTTGATAAAAGGAGAGTAGTATGTCTGGGGATCTGGTGGTAACAAAAGTGATAAAAGCGATCATTTCATTTGTTTCTGGAATAGTTCTTTAAAAAATTTATTTATCGGATTTACGAGTCATAAGACAATTCCCGCGTCATGACTTCATGACTTAGGGAATTTTTTAGAATAGAAAGGAATAACCCAATTAAGTTAATGGATTTGACCTAGATTAAATATCAATCGACAAAAAAAGTATTTTTCTATTCGAAACCCAGTAGAAAAGAAGAGACGGTCTTCGAGAAATCATATCATATATAAAATGAAAAAATCCTCGAAGGTTCCATCCCTGAAAATGCTCGGGGGTGTTCGGAAATGGTTGAAGTAGTTGAATAGGAGGATCACTATGACTATAGCTCTTGGTAAATTTACCAAAGATGAAAATGATTTATTTGATATTATGGATGACTGGTTACGGAGGGACCGTTTTGTTTTTGTAGGTTGGTCCGGTCTATTGCTTTTTCCTTGCGCCTATTTTGCCGTGGGGGGTTGGTTCACAGGTACGACCTTTGTAACTTCATGGTATACTCATGGATTGGCCAGTTCCTATTTGGAAGGTTGTAACTTCTTAACTGCGGCAGTCTCTACTCCTG